CAATTCGAAAGATCATTTGATGTAGTTGAAATAACGGAATTGGAACTTGTTTGGTCAAGTAACGGAAACTCAATCAAATTCATGACTGTCTCAATGGAATCTTTTCCTTCTTTTTTTTTTTTTTCTGAATATTCAGTTAAGACCATTCCAAGGCTCCTTTTCGCCATGCATAAACTAAACCAACAACTAGGATAAGCACGAAAATAAAAGCTTCAATAAAAACGGATACACCCAATACGTCAAAACTCATTGCCCAAGGGTAGAGAAAGACCGTTTCCACATCAAAAACAACAAAAACTAGCGCAAACATGTAATAGCGTATTCGGAATTGTAACCAAGCACCCCCCATGGGTTCTATACCCGATTCATAACTAGAAAGCTTCTCTGGTCCTTCACTAATCGGGGCTAAAAGCCCTGAAATCCAAAATACCAAAATAGGAATAAGGCTTGCTATTATTAGAAATGTCCAAAAAATATCATATTCGTGAAGCAGGAACATAAATGTACTCCCATTAATGTGGAATAGGCGGAACTGAAATTAGTCAATTCAGTTGGCATTGTCAATTTATCCAGAACTTTTCTCTTTTCCTCGGTGAAACAAGAATCTCTTTTGCTCAAACCAAAGAGCGTTTACTTTAGCTTTTATTTCTTTTGTGCCATGTCTTCCTTAAGGATTCACCCAATGGAATCCCCACTCCTACTATCTTTCTTTTGGATTTCCATTCTATTTAGATATGGTATAGACCTAATTCGTATACAAAGAAAACTCTTTTGCTTCACTTTGTCTCATTTTCTCTAGAATCTCTCGAAAAAAGAATTGCTCTATCCTTTATTTAAGGATAGTCAGAGACTATTAAATAAAAAAGAAAATACTTTAATTAGATTAGAACCTAATTAAAATAGGATTACTAATGTATGCAGCCTAATGAGAAATAATACTAAAAAAAAAAAAAGAACTCTATTTCAGAATTCTGAAACAGAATATCCTGTTTTATTATTTACTCTTTCTTTTTATTTTCTTTTGACTTTTTCTATTTAAAGTAGATCTATTTAGATAATGTATATTTTTTTATAATGTATATTATAGTAATATACTTCAAACAAAATAGGAATTCACAAAATGGAGAAAATCGTTGCAGTCATTATAGGAAAGTCTAGGGACTTAGGGCATATCCTATTTTATTTGAAGAAGGATGGAATTCAAATCAGATAAGGGATCTTTCCTTTTATTGATTTGATCAAAATTCTTTTTTCTTTTCCTGTCTCTATGATTTTCGATAAATGAGCCTATGATAATGCTTTTATCTCTATTCTAGGGCGCAAGCGATGGTCGAGTCTATAAACAAGTACTAATAAGGAAAAGAAAACTATACTAAAGAAAACATAGGATATCCTTCCTAAAATCTAAAAAAAAGACATATATATTAGTAGGGCTATACGGATTCGAACCGTAGACCTTCTCGGTAAAACAGATCAAACGTATTATTATCGAAATGATTCGAACTGTTTCAAAGACCCAACATGCACTTTTCTGCATTGGGCTCTTTCATCAACTGATGTAAAGATCAGTTAATCCACCATAGTTTTTCTTTACGGAAAGATAATAAGATGGCTCCCTGTGCTCTGATTGATTTATTTTTATTATGATCTATCTAGGAGCAATACCAAAGTGTTTCAAAGGAGGATTACCTTGACTTAGGTCTGCCTCCGGCCTAAATTAAATCAACCTAAGTGAAATGGAGTCTCTATCGTTCCGCTGCAAGAGTTGACTATGAGACTTCATACACCTTAAAGTTCATAGAACGAAAAGAAGTTTTTTGGAGGCCCTTATCCCCATTATGCCTAGCATTGAGTGGGCTGGATATTTACCTTATCAACTAGCAAATCAATAGGGGTTCTATTTGATTAGGCACCAGAATTGGCACCCGAATCGGACTGAACCAACTGTTTGTCAGGCTACTGTTCTCCTATTCTCTCGAATCCATGAAGTAAGACATTGATTTTGCAATAAGGTCAATTATGTTCATTGCATAATAAATTCCCTTGAAAAGCATTGGCGCACGTGTAAACGAGTTGCTCTACCGAACTGAGCTATAGCCCTTGTCAGAGATATCTTAACATATGGATAATTTCTTGTCAAGATGAATATTCTGTAATGCCATAGGATATCCCTTTGATCTATTTACTATATACCATACCAATAACGGAATACCATACCAATAATGGAGCGATATTGCTTATAAAAAGGATTTGATCTATAATCGATCGAAGTAATGCGGCTTCTTTTGTGATGATAAATTGCCTACTTAACTCAGTGGTTAGAGTACTGCTTTCATACGGCGGGAGTCATTGGTTCAAATCCAATAGTAGGTAGGTAGGTAGAAAAATTACTAGATAGCATTGGACTTACTTCGCTTCGCTATCTAATAACTTTTTCTACCCTTCTTTCCTTTTTCTTTGTATCAACGAAACCTTTGGATTGTCTTCAATTGGATGGGGGAATCCAATTGATAGCCTCGACTCGTATCCTAGCCCGTTTGAGAGCTAGCTTTGCTTCAACCAATTCTTTCGTACCCTCAGCTCTACTCAAGTTAGCTTCGGCTATTTCAAGTGCCTGTTGAGCTTCTTCTGGATCAATGTCACTACCCAGTTCTGCATCATTTCCTAAAATGATAATCTCATTATTAACTATTCTCGCAAAACCACTCCACAGAACCGCCGTTAACCATTGGTCGTTGAGGAGGCGTATTCTCAAAGGACCCATATCTACAGCTGTGTTAATGGGGGCGTGGTTTGGTAATACACCAATTTGGCCACTATTAGTAGATAAAATGATTTCTTTCACTTCACAATCCCAAATAATTCGTTTAGGAGTTAGTACATAAAGATTTAATTTCATTTCTTCAATTTGTTCTCCTCTTCTAAGTTTATAGCTTTCGTGCTAGCTTCATCGATGTTCCCCACCAAATAAAAAGCCTGTTCGGGTAGGCCATCTAATTCTCCGGAAAGGATTAGTTGAAACCCCCTAATTGTTTCTGCAAGACTTACATACTTTCCTGGAGAACCGGTAAAAACTTCTGCCACAAAGAACGGTTGTGATAAGAACCGCTCAATTTTTCGAGCTCTTGCTACAGTTAAACGATCCTCCTCCGATAATTCATCCAACCCAAGAATTGCAATAATGTCCTGAAGTTCCTTGTAACGCTGTAAAGTTTCTTTAACTCTTTGCGCAGTTTCATAATGGTCCTTGCCAACGATCCGAGGCTGTAACATAGTTGAGGTTGAATCTAAAGGATCTACTGCGGGATAAATACCCTTGGAAGCTAATCCTCTGGAAAGTACGGTAGTAGCGTCCAAATGTGCAAATGTTGTGGCAGGAGCAGGGTCGGTCAAATCGTCCGCAGGTACATAAACAGCTTGGATCGAAGTTATCGATCCCTTGTTGGTAGAAGTAATTCTTTCTTGTAAAGAACCCATTTCTGTACTAAGGGTAGGTTGATAACCCACTGCGGAGGGCATTCTCCCTAATAAGGCGGATACCTCCGATCCTGCTTGAACAAAACGAAAGATATTATCGATGAATAAAAGCACGTCTTGCTTATTAACATCTCGGAAATATTCTGCCATAGTTAGGGCAGTTAAACCAACTCTCATACGAGCTCCCGGCGGTTCATTCATTTGTCCATAGACTAGAGCTACCTTTGATTCCTCAATATTTTTTTCATTAATTACTCCAGATTCCTTCATTTCCATATAAAGATCATTTCCTTCACGAGTCCGTTCCCCTACTCCGCCAAATACGGATACGCCTCCATGAGCTTTAGCAATGTTATTGATTAATTCCATGATGAGTACTGTTTTACCTACTCCTGCCCCCCCAAATAGTCCGATTTTTCCTCCACGCCGATAAGGAGCTAAAAGATCAACCACCTTAATACCTGTTTCAAAGATAGATAATTTCGTATCTAACTCAATAAAGGCAGGCGCGGATCTATGAATAGGGAATGTTGCACTAGTATCTACAGGACCCAAATTGTCAATAGGCTCCCCAAGAACGTTAAAAATTCGTCCGAGAGTAGCTCCACCGACCGGAACACTAAGAGGAGCTCCTGTGTCAATCACTTCCATTCCTCTCATCAACCCGTCTGTAGCACTCATAGCTACAGCTCTAACTCGATTATTTCCTAATAATTGTTGTACCTCACAAGTTACATTAATTTGCTTATCGGCAGTGTCCCGACTCTTTACTATCAAAGCGTTATAAATATAAGGCAACTTGCCCGGGGGAAAAGTGATATCCAGCACGGGTCCAATAATTTGATCAATACGCCCTGCATTTTTTTCTTCAATTGTGGAAACCCCGGGACGCGAAGTAGTAGAATTAGTTCTCATAATTATCACATAATTATAAAAAAAAGGAATTTGTCGAAATTTTTCTTTTTTTTCTTGTTGAATAATGCCAAATCAAATAAAAAAAAAAATATCCAAAAATCAAAAAGTTAAAAGGAAATGAATTAGTTAATTCAATAAAAAAGAAAAGGGGACTAGCACTTGATTTCGTTGCCTAAGCGAATCCCATTCACTCGTTTACTCATGGAATGAGTCCGGTGGAAAGTTCAATCAATCTTTTTTTCATAGACATTTTTCCTTTTGTCAAGGATCTTTGCCTCTTCTACTTTCCTGTCTAGGACTTCGATATACAAAATATATACTACTGTGAAGCATAGATTGCTGTCAACAGAGAATTTTCTTAGTATTTAGGTATTTGGATTCAAAATTAAGAAAGGGGCCTATTAAGATAAGAACTTAAAAAATTGTAAAATTAAGGATTAAGGGATTAGTTTGGGTTGCGCTATATCTATCAAAGAGTATACAATAATGATGGATTTGGTGAATCAAATCTATGGTTTAATAATGAACCATGTTAACTTACCATAACAACAACTCAATTCCTATCGAATTCCTATAGGATAGAAGGTACATAGGGTGTACGCATTATATATGAATGAAACATATTCATTAACTTAAGCATACTCCCTTTTTATTTAATGAGTTGATATTAATTGAATATCTTTTTTTTAAGATTTTTGCAAAGGTTTCATTTACGTTTAGTCCATATCGAGTAGACCCTGTCGTTGTGAGAATTCTTAATTCATGAGTTGTAGGGAGGGACTTATGTCACCACAAACAGAAACTAAAGCAGGTGTTGGATTTCAAGCTGGTGTTAAAGATTATAAATTGACTTACTACACCCCGGAATATGAAACCAAGGATACTGATATCTTGGCAGCATTCCGAGTAACTCCTCAGCCCGGGGTTCCGCCTGAAGAAGCAGGGGCTGCAGTAGCTGCGGAATCTTCTACTGGTACATGGACAACTGTTTGGACTGATGGACTTACCAGTCTTGATCGTTACAAAGGACGATGCTATCACATCGAACCCGTTCCTGGGGAAGACAGTCAATATATCTGTTATGTAGCTTATCCATTAGATCTATTTGAAGAGGGTTCTGTTACTAACATGTTTACTTCCATTGTGGGTAACGTATTTGGTTTCAAAGCCCTACGTGCTCTACGTTTGGAGGATCTACGAATTCCTCCTGCTTATGCAAAAACTTTCCAAGGTCCGCCTCATGGTATCCAAGTTGAAAGGGATAAGTTGAACAAGTATGGTCGTCCTTTATTGGGATGTACTATTAAACCAAAATTGGGATTATCCGCAAAAAATTATGGTAGAGCATGTTATGAGTGTCTACGCGGTGGACTTGATTTTACCAAAGATGATGAAAACGTAAACTCACAACCATTTATGCGCTGGAGAGACCGTTTTGTCTTTTGTGCCGAAGCAATTTATAAAGCACAAGCCGAAACCGGCGAAATCAAGGGGCATTACTTGAATGCGACTGCAGGTACATGCGAAGAAATGATTAAGAGAGCTGTATTTGCGAGGGAATTAGGGGTTCCTATTATAATGCATGACTACATAACTGGAGGATTCACCGCAAATACTAGTTTGGCTCATTATTGCCGCGACAACGGCCTACTTCTTCACATTCACCGAGCAATGCATGCAGTTATTGATAGACAGAAAAATCATGGTATACATTTCCGTGTATTAGCTAAAGCATTGCGTATGTCTGGGGGAGATCATATCCACGCCGGTACAGTAGTAGGTAAGTTAGAAGGGGAACGCGAAATGACTTTAGGTTTTGTTGATTTATTGCGCGATGATTATATTGAAAAAGATCGTTCTCGCGGTATCTTTTTCACGCAGGACTGGGTATCCATGCCAGGTGTTATACCGGTGGCTTCAGGGGGTATTCATGTTTGGCATATGCCAGCTCTGACCGAAATCTTTGGAGACGATTCCGTATTACAATTTGGTGGAGGAACTTTAGGACATCCTTGGGGGAATGCACCAGGTGCAGCAGCTAATCGGGTGGCTTTAGAAGCCTGTGTACAAGCTCGTAACGAAGGGCGCGATCTTGCTCGTGAAGGTAATGAAATTATCCGAGCAGCGTGCAAATGGAGTCCTGAACTAGCCGCAGCTTGTGAAGTATGGAAAGCCATCACATTCGACTTCAAGCCGGTAGATACCATATAGAAAGAGAAAAAAATGAGTTACGAAATGCAGTAATTCTTCTTTATTCTTCTAATTGATTGCAATTAAATTTGGCTCGATCTTTTAAAAGATCGAGCCAAATTTAAATATATCTTGATATGATCATGAGACTTGACAAATCGAGATTCTTCTATTCTATATATCTAGAATATAGAAAGGTATAATACAATAAACAAATACAAATCAAAATAGAGTATTATCATACGATAATGGAACCAAATACTGCGTATTTGTAGAAAAGAGTCTTCATTTATTGGGAAAGAATCAATATACTTCTAATAATGTCGAATCGGGACCCACTAAGACAGAAATAAAGCATTGGGTCGAGCTCTTCTTTGGTGTTAAGGTAGTAGCTGTGAATAGCCATCGACTACCCGGAAAGGGTAGAATTACCCTTCAACCAGATATTCTATTCCACTTTTACCCTTTGGTATTCTGAAAGAGGTATTTCTTTTATTTTCACAATTGCTTTCTTTTGAATCCAATTTTCAAGTTCGATTAGAAAGATAGAAAGGCCATGAGAATGGAAAAAGAAAAATTAAATTATCCAGTCCATTCATTTTTTTAGAGATATAGGATATTTTTATAGAAGACTTTAGTTAGTATTATTTATCTATAAAAAATCTTTATTTTGCAAACTCAAAAATACAATAGTCAATATTCCTTATAATAGATATACTTAATTATATCATAAGAATCTTAAGATATATTTTGAATAGATAGAAATAGTAAATTGGAATTGAGACACCTATTTTATGACAGATTTAAACTTACCCTCTATTTTCGTGCCTTTAGTAGGCTTAGTATTTCCGGCAATTGCAATGGCTTCTTTATTTCTTTATGTGCAGAAAAATAAGATTGTCTAGAACCGACAGGGCAAAATTTGCTCAATGTATTCCCAGGATCATAATACAAATATTTTTTAGTGTAAGTAATATATTAATATGATAGGGTATGTAGCTCTTTCTACACATAATGAAAAACGTTTATGGATGCAGATATAGGCTAGGAGCATAAATGCATACATATGCGTAGCCGAGTATAGCGAAGTTTTTAATTTTTAAGTGGATCCAGGAATTTTTTTGAATAGAAAGTCAATGTATCTAACCAATTATTTCACAGGAGTACTAGCTGCTGAAGGCGATTTCAGAATCAAAAAAAGTAAAGTCAAAATCATTTAGCTTATTCTCTCAATTTCAATTAACCGCTGCTGGATTTAGTATATCTAATATGAATTGGCGATCAGAACACATATGGATAGAACTTCTAAAAGGTTCTCGAAAAAGAGGTAATTTTTTCTGGGCCTGTATTCTTTTTCTAGGTTCATTAGGATTCTTAGCGGTTGGGGCTTCCAGTTATCTTGGTAAGAATATGATATCCGTACTTCCATCTCAACAAATTCTTTTTTTTCCACAGGGGGTCGTGATGTCTTTCTACGGAATCGCGGGCCTATTCATTAGCTCCTATTTGTGGTGCACTATTTTGTGGAATGTAGGCAGTGGTTATGACCGATTTGATAGAAAAGAGGGAATAGTGTGCATTTTTCGTTGGGGATTTCCTGGAATAAAACGTCGCATCTTCCTTCGATTCCTTGTGCGGGATATCCAATCAATTAGAATTCAGGTTAAAGAGGGTCTTTATCCTCGTCGTATCCTTTATATGGAAATACGTGGCCAGGGGGTCATTCCCTTGACTCGTACTGATGAGAAGTTTTTTACTCCACGAGAAATTGAACAAAAAGCTGCCGAATTGGCCTATTTCTTGCGCGTACCAATTGAAGTATTTTGAGTACCAATTGCAATTTTAAAAATTTAAATTGTAAGGGTATTTTCGAGTATTTATCTAAAGGAAGGAACAACCGAGGATAGGATAAAATTGCTTCTAATTTGTTTTTTTGTCCAAGTGAGATATATGGCCTAATATTCTTCCCTTTTCATATGAAAGGTTTTTTTATTCTATTTGTCTATTCCACTTCATTTAGATCTAAGAAAGAACCCAATACAATGAAATTCCACTAGTATACAAAAAGAGAAATAGATACAAACACAAGGTCTCAAACCTTGTTATAGAATTTTTGCTTCAAAAAAAAAAAGAAATATCATATAGAGTCAGCGAATGAAGCGGATTCATTAACAACTCAATTTACAAATCAAAAATGAAAAAAAAGAAAGCATTGCCTTCTTTCCTATATCTTGTATTTATCGTACTTTTGCCCTGGGGAGTCTCTTTCTCTTTTAACAAATGTCTGGAACTTTGGATTAAGAATTGGTGGAATACCAGGCAACCTGAAACTTTCTTAACAGATATTCAAGATAAAAGGATTCTAGAAGGATTCATAGAATTAGAAGAGCTTTTTCTCTTGGACGAAATGATAAAAGAGAAACCGAAGACACATGTACAAAAACCTCCTATAGGAATACACAAGGAAATAATACAATTGGCCAAAATAGATAATGAGAACCATCTCGATATCATTTTGCATTTCTCAACAAATATAATCTGTTTGGCTATTCTAAGTGGTTCTTTTTTTCTGGGTAAAGAAGAACTTGTCATTTTGAATTCTTGGGTTCAGGAATTCTTCTATAACTTAAATGACTCAATAAAAGCTTTTTTTATTCTTTTAGTTACGGATTTTTTTGTTGGATTTCACTCCACCCGCGGTTGGGAACTACTAATTCGTTGGGTCTACAACGATCTTGGATGGGCTCCTAACGAGCTAATTTTCACTATTTTTGTTTGTAGTTTTCCTGTGATTCTAGACACATGTTTGAAATTTTGGGTCTTTTTTTGTTTAAACCGTCTATCTCCTTCGCTTGTAGTCATTTATCATTCAATTAGTGAAGCATAATTGGCTTTCCTAATATTAATAAAATTAGCATTTTTCTTCCTTTAGAAAGAAAGCCCTTTTTCTTTTTAGCAAAATTCTTTCTATTTATACTTCTACCTGCTCAAGGTATTCATCATTCCAGTACAACTGTTGCAGTAGAATGACAACAGACTCGTGTATAGGGAACTAGATTAACTTAGCTACCTATCTAATTTATTGTAGAAATTCCGGGATCCGCGATTGGACATGGAAAATAGAAATACTTTTTCTTGGTTAAAGGAACAGATGATTCGATCGATTTCTGTATCGATCATGATATACGTAATAACTCGGACATCTATTTCAAATGCATATCCCATTTTTGCGCAGCAGGGTTATGAAAACCCGCGGGAAGCAACTGGACGAATTGTATGTGCCAACTGCCATTTAGCTAATAAGCCCGTGGATATTGAAGTTCCCCAAGCTGTGCTTCCCGATACTGTATTTGAAGCAGTTCTTCGAATCCCTTATGATATGCAGCTGAAACAAGTTCTTGCTAATGGGAAAAAGGGA